GGAACAGGAGATCCTTTCTTTCGCTACCAGTTGTTCTACCGATCTATCTCTCCGTTTCATCAACTAATCTTATTCTTGGATTTCATTCGTGATATGATATTGAGAAAAGATCAATAAATATCTCTATGGATTCTCCTAATTTAATTTAGGGTATACTAAACGACTACGGTATCATATATTATGGTATCATTTATATATAACGAAACTCAACTTCTTTCCTTTATTTGATTTGATTGTTTTTTGTTTCTTATTGTTTTCTTTAGCTTAGTTATATTTCCTTCGGATGAATCTAAAATACCAGACTATACCTTTCCCCATTTTCGCGAGTAGAATAAAAAAAGGGGATTTAAAATATATCCTTCTTTACTCCGGCAGAAAAAAAGGGAAATATTCCCAATATCTTTTGTCCCTGCCTCTAAATAGAAATTAAATAGGAAGTGGAGATTGGAAATGAAAGTCCCGTTCTCACATTCGTTCTCCATTACATTAGCGGAACAAAAATATCTGATGCATCCATATGGAAATATTTGATACATGAAGTTATGTGACCCGATATCTATATCTAAGTCCTATATGGATATAAACCGATCTTTTTCTGGAACCAAAAAAAGATATTGAAAAATAGACTGTTCTTGTGACTCGGAATAAACATTTCTTTGTGGAGGAAAGGGATGGGCGATTTTTTCCTATGGGTCATCTAGGAACAAGAAGATTCAATCGGAAATATCGACAAATTCTTGCGTGGTCCAAGGAAATAAAAAAAAAAAGGCCCGGCTTCCACAATTTCATCTCTATTGAATATGAATCTTTTTTAATATAAGAATAGCTGATAGAGTCACCATTCAATGGGTCAGGTCCACTTACTTTTTCTTTTATTGATTTCTAAATTTTCTTTTCCGATCGATTTTATTGGAACAGTGGAGAAGTAGGAATGTTTTGGTTTGCTGATTCATAATCTGAATTGGGTATCTAAAATATATATGTACCAGGACCAAAAAAACAGGAATAATGAAAAATGAGGAGAAGTATACCCTGTAATGACAACATAGCGGTCCCCCTAATAAGATTAGGGCAATTACTTATCATCATAATGAACAAATGTTCAACTTTGTACCTATAACTCATTCTATAATTTATTTTGAATAATAAATAATAACTCATTATGTGGGCAGTTACCTTAGATATATTTATTACAAATAAATCTAAAAAATCTCTCTTTTCTCTGCTGAATAATGAACACTAAGACTGCAAACTGGAGCTTCATGGAAAAAGCCCCTTATCGGATTTGAACCGATGACTTACGCCTTACCATGGCGTTACTCTACCACTGAGTTAAAAGGGCCCGTTTTATTCAATTTAGGAAGAAGCCACTCGCTGCTATGAGTCTACTACATGATCCATATATTTACTATACGTACATATATACATGTATGCATAGGGATTCACTCAGGAACAATAAATTTGATTTACCTATACCTCTATGAAAAAAAAAAAAATGATTATTTTCTTTTGTATATTTGATAAATAGCAATGGTAATGCAATGAATTCTTTCAGGGCCGGGCCTATACTAATTGCTTTGCTTTTATTGACCCATCCAGATGAGATTCACTTGATTGATACATGTACCAATCTGACATCGATTCAAAATATTTCAGCGAATCCCTTCCCTGATTTACCAGTTCTACATCATCTTTTTGAATCGATCAAAAAAAGCATTCTATCGTTTTTTAATTTCCTGGCTTAGTATTAGTGTGAGATAAAGATAGGTTATATCCCATCTTAACGATGAGCGAGTCGATGAGTAAAAATGGAAGAAAGGTTTGACTTACCTTTTCTGTCTGTCGAACAAATCATTTCCTGAGGGGATCCCATACTTCGTTATATATATAGGATATAGGACGGGATGGTTCATTTCATGAATTAAAATCAAAAATTCTATGGAATCGTAGAAGCAGGAAAGATTTTTCGGATCTAGTCATCCCATTATAATTATACATTACATTATATTGACAATTCCAAAAAACTGCTCATACTATGAACATAGTATGATGGCGATCGGGCAGGTATGCCCCTATCGTCTAGTGGTTCAGGACATCTCTCTTTCAAGGAGGCAGCGGGGATTCGACTTCCCCTGGGGGTAGGGTACTACGAAAGGAAGTTGATCATGGATTATCAATAAGCCTAGAATTTGTTCTTCCTGGGTCGATGCCCGAGCGGTTAATGGGGACGGACTGTAAATTCGTTGGCGATATGTCTACGCTGGTTCAAATCCAGCTCGGCCCACTAATTCGCCGATCCATGATAACCAAATTTGTCCTCCAGAAATGCCCATTATTTAGAATGCCCCATATATTCTAAAAGTATTCTAAAGATATATGGGAATAAAATATATAGGGATAAAGGGTCTATTTTTTCTACAATACCCCTTGGTTTCTTTCCAATTTCTCACATCTTCTGATCTGTCTAAAGATCTAGATTCCCAATTTGTTGCAAAGGTAGTAAAGAAAAAAAGAGTCCTTTTTCCATTGAAAAATAGATTCTCAATATATTAGTAGGATTACCAGTAATCTGTGTCATTCTTACTCTAGTCCGTATCCATGTGGATATCAGTATATCAGTCGTGTTTCTTTTACAACACGATAATATTTCTCGTAAATAGAAACGAAACGAATGAAAGCATAAGAATACATATATGCATGCTGTATACCTCACCCTGGGATTGTAGTTCAATCGGTCAGAGCACCGCCCTGTCAAGGCGGAAGCTGCGGGTTCGAGCCCCGTCAGTCCCGACCTCGGATCCGATGAATCCATCAATTCATCTTCCCATTTTCTGTGAGGAGGGGGCCCGGGACAGGATTGAATTTCCTGCGGGGATCCTTAATTTCTTTTTATTTCGTTTTTCGTTTCGAATTTCTCATCGGACAAAGACGGGAATTTCCATTATTTGAACTAGTACCGATTGCTGGGGGAGAGGCATACGTAGTCGTAGGTATCGCCATACTGGGGATTCCAAGAGAGACCCACTGGTTTGACTTTTTCAATTGCTTCTGATCCATGAAATGGAATAGGGTACAGAGTACCCATACGTTTCCAGGGAGTACATATACAAATTGTACTCGTTTATTCTACGATACACAATTAACTAACTTAGTAACATAGTTACTCGGGCAGCAGAGTACTATTAAACCTACTCCCCTTTGTTTTCGAGATACGATTTTGTGCAATCTCAATTAGTAAAGTAATTAAAAACAATCTATCTATCTTATTCTTATTCAAATTGCATGCTGAATTTAGCTTTCAGTCCCAATCCAAGGAAAAAGAGGGTCCTTGCTTTTAATATAAAGTAAAGGATCAAACAATGATCCGCCCCTTTTGTTTCTTTTCCACAGGGGGAATGAATCATTTTTTTTTTCTTTATCTTTATATAATATATATTTTGATTTTAGGGTTTCATCGAAGAAGGAGAAAAATCAATAAAGAAAGAATTTGTCGGAATATTAGATCTTTTTTTTTATATCGAGACCCATCCCATACCCATACCTTTATCACATTTCTCTGCCTTCCAGGAGGATTAGATCATTACGAAAACTTCGCTTCGAGCTTAACTCCTTCCCTTTTACATTTCACTCCTACTGTTTAGGTCTGTTACCAATGGAAGGCCGGCAACAGAACACAGGTCAGATGATACCTCGTCGGATGCTTCTTATAAAGAAGATGATAGATTTTAGAAACTAAAGAATGAAAAAAAAAAGATGAGAAATTCAATGGGATTCTTGATTAGATCAGGAATCCCATTTTTGATTCGGTATGGATAAAAGATCTTCCTATGTTATACTATTCAATTCTCGACGATGAATCGATTTAATAGATCAGATATTGTTATTCATAATATAATATTGAATATTGATCCGATTCAGTATCAACCATCAGGATGCACCCATTGAACTTACAGGAGAAATATTTTTCTTTTTTTTCTATGGGATTAGATCCCGAGTTATTGCGAAGCAAAAAAAAAACGATGAGATTATGGAAGTCAATATTCTCGCATTTATTGCGACTGCGCTGTTCATTTTAGTTCCTACTGCTTTTTTACTTATCATCTACGTAAAAACAGTCAGTCAAAATGATTAGAATTAAACTTGACTTATTAGCTCTTATCAATGATTGACGAAATAAAAGGGATTCCAATTCCAAGTCTTAAATGAAATTAGAGAACTGGAATCAACAGTATAATAGATGGTGTAGTAGAAAGGTTCATATAGTTCTTTCTACCACACTATCTATTATTATATTGTATAAATATTGTATTGCATGTATAAAGTTGTATTGTATAAATTAAAAAAATGGATGGGGTTGATATAGACTAGATACAATATCTATCCATATAAATGAAGTAATTGATTGGGCCGTTAACAGATACCCCACGGAGTTCTATAGTCACTTCTTCGGATTTGAAAAATAAGTAGTAAACACCACTCATTTTTCATGCTTGAGCCATGACATGAGGTGAGTCAATAAAGCATAAATAGGATTCCTAGAAGTATAAAACTTAAGTGAGCACGGATCACCCGACGCAAGATCTTATTATGCGTAGTACCTCTTTGAACAACCACTACGTCTATGGCATCTCCAGTAGAAAGTACGTATCCACGTAATAGTAGCAGTACTTCCTCTTTGAACAGTCAACAGGGAAAAACAAATAAAAAAATAGGGGTTGGTTGCTCCTCATTGTAATATCCATAATTATGGTAAGAGCGGGTTCATCGAAATCGAATATTATATTTAGGAATAGGAAGAGTTCGGCTGGAAAAATTTCCTATCATGCGTATTCCTTTGAGTTTCGAAATACGAACAACATCAGAATCAAATCATTCAAATATTGATCGAAAGATCATTGTTCATATATTACTGGATTACCCTAGAATTTTTGAAATGGATTATCTTAAAACGCTTCGCGGAACGGTCCATTAAACATAAACACCATTGATCCAATTTGATTACTCAACTTAATTAGTAGTACCCCTAGAGTCCACTTCTTCCCCATACTACGAGTGAAAGGGAAAACGTAAAGACCACCATTAAAGCAGCCCAAGCGAGACTTACTATATCCATGTAAATTATCTCCCCGATCTCTATGAATATGAAGGAATTATTCCATTATTAATCACTAATAATAGTGGAATCAATGGTGCAGAGTCAAAATGGCATTTTGCTCTAACGCTATTGATGAACCAATCCAATGAATACAAGAGTTCCTATACTCTAATTACAAGGATCTCCGGTCGAATCGGAAAGCAGTAAGCAAAAGCAAGATATACAACTACCCTTGGAGATCTTAAAGGAATGTTACTAATGAAAGATGTAGGAATAGTAAGACCCATTGTTTGTTTTGTTAGCTTTCATAAGCATAAGAAAAAAAAATGGAATATAAATATAAATAGAATAAGAATATATATATATATATACCATAAAGATGTAAAAGATAACTATCTTAACTATCTATCACATACCTCTATCTACCCCCCAAGTCTTACTGTCTCTGTTTCTTTCTGTGAAACAATCGGGGGGCACCCCATTACGTTCTTGGCAGGGTGTTACAAAAAACGGAGAAGTATTTTTCAACTTTTATTAGAAAATTAGATTCTATATTATAGAATATAGATATAGAATAGTTAGTTATTCTATAACTATAATAGTTATAGTTAAGAGTCGATTACCCATCCAATCCAATATTGATTGGATACCTGAGTAAGTACTCAGGGACTCTCGTGAGTCTGGATACAAAATACAAACTATCCTTAGCCTTTTCCGCAACTCCCAATTTGATTCCCCACCAACCTACCCAATCTAATTCAAGACTCAGTCAGTGTGCACCACCCTAGTAAGGTAGGGTAATTAGGAAGTATTGATAGTGCTTCCTATAATCTCCCTCAGATCCTAGAATAGAAGCAAGGATTGGATTTACATTTAGGAACCGAACCCCCTTTCCTTCGGCTACCCCGATTTTAGGTATCTTACTTTCATAGTTCTGAATCTCACAATTTAAGTTTGACTATCGATTCGATTGATAAATCAAATACAAAGAAATAGCCCGAACCAACCAGTAATCAGTAATAAATCGGTTTTTTTTCATATTGATACCTGATTTTAACCATAACCAAATGATAAAAATTCAAGTCTTTTTTTTTTTATAGAACCTCTGTATTCTTAAAATACAGTATCTACAACCCTAGTCATGCTTCTGTCAGGCAAGAATTTTGTGAGTTCTATTAGCATATGTGAGTTCTATTAGCATAGAAGGATAAGGTATTCCGAAGCTTTTCTTTTGTTGATCAGGCGACACCCGGATTTGAACTGGGGAGAAAGGGATTTGCAGTCCCGCGCCTTACCACTCGGCCATGCCGCCAAAATGATCCAAAATAGACCTAACTCTTTCTTTTTTTTTTTGGGGGGGGGGGTTACTCAACCTTTTTTTGGTTTGAGTTGGATTTTTAAAACGGGTTTCTTTATCCCTTTCCAAAAGGGATCCCTGGGTCCAGGGTTCTCTTGATTGTATAGTGTTTCAAAACAGAATATTTTTTTTTTTTTGAAACAGAAAAAAGATATTTCTAGGCACAGAGTCCAAAATTCAGAGTAAATTGGAACCATTAATTATTTCCTGTGAATTCATGAACAGTTCTTGGATTTTGATCTAACGTTTTCTTTCCTTACCTTAATAATTAAATTAATAACATAAGAAAACAAAAAAGTTGATACACGACTAATCAGTATCAATTGTTTTCAATTCCAATTATAACAACATATATGTGTATATGTAAACCCTCGAACAGAAATCGTTACACGCATACCTAGTCCTATCCACCTTATCTTATAGGGAATTGTCGTGCTTTAATTTTGCATTGAATATTTTTCTATTGAATAAGTTGAATCTAAATTGGAAATTATCATATAGCACCCCGAAAAGAGGGGATATGCAGATAACTAGATAGCTATATCTGGATATACTTATCCAATGCCCTTTACGCACTTCAATCGTATTCTACTAATTCTACTAACACTAACAAGAGCTCCCTCTTCTCTGTGAATCCTTTTTTGAACAATGGTAGAATCAATGAAATAAGTTAAGTGCTAAAATAAAAACCAACTCGATACTGTTCCGGATTATTCTGTCTTTATCTCATTCATAGAGAATGGATCAAATCATGAATCTATTTCTGGTACCCAATCTTTTTTCTGATACCCAATCTTATCGTAATATCATAATAACAGGTAGAAATTGGATCCATTTGTATATTCTATACAAGACTCCATCAGTCTAAGCTAAGGGGCAGAATTTTGTTTCAAGGAATGTTTTATTAATCCATCTCCATTTGGATCCGTCGAAAATTATCTCTCTTTATTCCTCCGTCTATGCCAATTTCATAGGTATATGGAATTGGATAAAATTTCATGTGATTCAGTAAAAAGAATATACATTCCATCATTGCTCGATCGATCTA